TCTACGGGATCTTACGGAGCCTGTTCATGCATGACATAATTCGGGTATGATCATAGAAAAGATTCTCCTCAAGCGAACCGGCCTATCCTATGCTACATAGGGAGATTTACGTGGTGGTTGGATGCGGAGACACGTTTGGTTGTGAATTCCAACGTGGCGGATAAAATTACATATCGGCACGGCCCAATCAATAGTTCAAGTCACACACTCCCATAATCCATCCTCTCTTCGGAGAATCCACTTCAACTATTCGTTATTCGTATCAAATAAGAAAAAATACAATACTTCAGAGTTGAAGAGAAGTATCCAAATAACATGTCTTATTTTTTAAATAATCCATATTTGTAGCAATAAAATACTAAAAAAAAAAATACTATTACTATACTATTTAGTCCTCCCCGATATGATATATGATAAATTACAAATATCTATGATCTGTTTTCTCTATATTATATAAAGCTATAAAGGACCCGAAATACCTTGCTTACGTATCATTGGGAAGTGCATTAACATAAATACGGCAGTAAGAAGAGGCAATACAAAAGTATGTAAACTATAAAAACGGGTCAGGGTAGATTGGCCCACACTCGCACTTCCACGTAATAACTCTACCAAAGGAGATCCTATTACAGGAATAGCGTCAGGCACACCTGTCACGATTTTTACTGCCCAATAACCAATTTGGTCCCAAGGTAAGGAATAACCAGTTACACCAAAAGATGCAGTCAATACGGCCAGAACCACACCTGTAACCCAAGTTAATTCGCGGGGTTTTTTAAACCCACCTGTAAGATACACACGAAATACGTGCAAAATCATCATTAGAACCATCATACTTGCTGACCATCGATGAACTGATCGGATTAACCAACCAAAGTTAGCCTCAGTCATTATGTATTGAACAGAGGAAAAAGCCTCTGTAACGGTTGGGCGATAGTAAAAAGTCATAGCAAAACCCGTAGCTACTTGTACTAAAAAACAAGTAAGTGTGATCCCCCCTAGACAATAAAATATGTTGACATGAGGAGGAACATATTTACTAGTTATATCATCTGCAATCGCTTGAATCTCGAGACGTTCCTCGAACCAATCATATACTTTATTGGGATAGGTAATCCAAGAGGCCCCCCCCTGAGAACCGTATATGAGAATTTCATCTCGTACGGCTCAAACAGAAACACACAAATACTGATTTCAACGGATATGTAATAGAAAGCTCAAAACTTCTTAATTACTTGATTCGATTTGTCCCGAACCGAAGCGAAGATAGTAAGTCAAATAAAAATCCAAATCTCTTCTTTGTGATGATAATGCCAGAAAATCTCAAGTCAGCTCGTCCGTCTTTCTTTATGTTGATCGTTACAGGCCTCTTGAATTTTCTCTTTCCTATTTTTGTTTGTTATTTAATTTGATTTGTTGTTTTTTTTTTTTGCGTAATGCGGATGACTCTTGTTTTACTATTGATAGTGATAGGAATTCCCTTGTTGAGACCCTATGAATCAATTAAAACCTCAGATTCATACTAGAACCACGATGATTTAGCCCCAAGCTAAACTCAAAGGTTCTCTGAGTAAAAACCTTTGATCATCACTTATTCAATGAATGGATGTAATGACTCAACAAAATCTAGAGAAAGAGTTGTCCTTCAGACAAAATGAATAAGTCTAAAGAAAGAAAAATCATTTGATCTACTAAATACCTATCTTAAATTTTTTTTTGAGTCCGGTTACGAGGTCTGAATAGTAGGTATGAATCATAGTTCAAATATTTCTTTTCTTGATCCATTCTATAGATTCCGTGTTCCAGATATTAGAATAAATATCCGACGGGATAGAACATCTTGATAGGGATGACAGACCATTCTCTGTATTGTCAATAGGATCAATTATAACAAGTCACACGCTCATATTCCGGAAATACTGAAACAAAGAAATTCCACAGTCGAACTACCAGAATAGAATGCTCTATAAATACGAATCAAATAATTTTTTTTATTGAAAAACTAAGGTTTCATAGTTCTTATGAGCCTAACTCATTGAAATTCCATCCAATAAAACAGAAGAATTATAAATTTCCAAAATAATAGATAGAAATATCGCAAATAGAGCCATTGCGACTCCCATAAGTGGTGTAGTCCCCCAGCCCGGAGCTACTTTACCATATTCCGAATTCAATGGTTTCAATAAACTTCCTATGCCAGTTTGCTTTGGTCTAGCTCTAGAACTATCCTCAACGGTTTGTGTAGCCATAAATCCTATTTAATCATTGGTTGAGACCTGTTGACTTTGTATACCATTCCGTTGTAGTTGTAAATAAACGACCTTATCGTGGATCCAATGTGATCTTGAAATTATTTTCAAATGGAAACAGCAACCCTAGTCGCCATCTCCATATCTGGTTTACTTGTAAGCTTTACTGGGTACGCCTTATATACCGCTTTTGGGCAACCCTCTCAACAATTAAGAGATCCATTCGAGGAACACGGGGACTAGACTAGTTGAAGTAATGAGCCTCCCACTATGGGAGGCCCATTACTTCAGTTGAGATAATGAAAAATCATTTCATTTTTTAGTCGGAACCTTAGGCGGTTCTCGAAAAAAGATAGCGAAAAAAATTATCCCTAAAGTCGAGACTAAAAGGAATGTATAAACCAATGCTTCCATAGATTCGATCGTGGTTTACAATTATAGCTTTCACGCCTATTCATTTTGGATCATTTACCATACTATATAAAAAAATAAAAAACAAAACATATAAAAAAGAAAAGGGAAAAAATCAAAGAAAAGAAGGTGATTCAAGTCAAGATTTCTCGGGTCTCGGATACCCTATTCAATAAAAAAAAAAATAGAGGCGAAAGATACCAGAGCAATCTTGCATCAAACTACTTGTCTCCTTGTAGTTGGATCTCCAAGTTTTTGGAATGCTCCAAATTCTACTTGAGCATCCAAATCTGGATCAATACCAGCAAAAACATCTCTGAACAAGGTTCTAGCGCCATGCCAAATGTGTCCGAAAAAGAAGAGCAAAGCAAAGGAAGCATGCCCAAAAGTGAACCAACCTCTTGGACTGCTACGAAAAACACCATCAGATTTCAAAGTAGCCCGGTCTAATTCAAAAATTTCACCTAATTGTGCGCGTCTAGCATATTTTTTCACAGTAGAGGGATCGCTATAACTGACTCCATTGAGTTCCCCACCATAGAACTCAACGGTTACACCTACTTGTTCAACACTATACTTTGATTCTGCTCTTCGAAAAGGAACATCCGCCCTCACAATTCCGTCTCCATCTACCAAAACTACAGGGAATGTTTCAAAAAAAGTAGGCATACGACGTACAAAAAGCTCGCGCCCTTCTTTATCTCTAAAGACGGGGTGCCCTAACCATCCAACAGCTATTCCATCCCCACTGTCCATTGATCCCGCTCTGAATAATCCCCCTTTTGCCGGATTATTACCAATGTAATCATAAAAAGCTAATTTTTCGGGAATTTTAGACCAAGCTTCCGATAAACTCAGATTTTCGGCTATTCCAGCACCAACTCTTCGATATATTTCTTGCTGGAAGTATCCCTGATCCCACTGATAACGAGTGGGACCAAATAACTCGATTGGGGTAGTTGCTGAACCATACCACATAGTTCCAGCAACAACAAAAGCTGCAAAAAAAACAGCAGCAATACTACTAGAAAGTACAGTTTCAATATTGCCCATACGTAATCCTTTGTATAGACGCTGAGGCGGACGGACACTAAGATGGAATAGGCCCGCTAATATGCCCAGTGTACCCGCTGCAATATGATGAGAGGCGATTCCTCCCGGAACAAAAGGGTCAAAACCTTCCGCGCCCCACGCCGGACTTACAGATTGTACTTTTCCCGTTAGTCCATAAGGATCGGACACCCATATTCCAGGACCATATAAGCCTGTTACATGAAATGCGCCAAAGCCAAAGCAAGCCAATCCTGAGAGAAATAAATGAATTCCAAAGATCTTGGGCAAATCCAAAGAGGGTTTTCCCGTACGTTCATCAGAGAATATTTCTAGGTCCCAATACACCCAATGCCAGATGGCCGCTAAAAAGCACAAGCCAGAAAACACAATATGCGCCCCTGCCACGCCTTCATAACTCCAAATACCTGGATTCGTTATAGTTCCTCCCGAAATACTCCAACCACCCCAGGAATTGGTTATTCCTAAACGAGTCATGAAGGGTATAACGAACATACCTTGTCTCCACATTGGATCAAGAACGGGGTCAGAAGGATCAAAAACCGCTAATTCGTATAGAGCCATCGAACCGGCCCAACCAGAAACTAGAGCCGTATGCATTATATGGACAGCAAGCAATCGACCGGGATCATTCAATACGACAGTATGAACACGATACCAAGGCAAACCCATGGAAATACCCCTTTATCAAAGAAAAATAGACACTATGTAACTTTATCGCATTGAAATATACTATGTACCTAACCTTTTCCGCGGATTCTGTATGAGAAAAGGTTACTGTTTATTGTATTCTGTTGAAAATAATGGAAGAATTCTGTTCGTAAGAACAAAGAGAAGCAGATTTATTCTATACCCGATAAGTACCAATACGCAATGGGAGCATTGGCCCCATTTTGGGGGAATCAATGCATGGATACTTGTTTATTATTCGAACGATCGATGCCTTCATTAAAATTTTTATTTCTTTTTTCTGTCTTTCTATAAAAAACTTTCAATTTTTGTATAAAATAGAATAAACAGAAAAATGGTGAAGACAATAAACCCATTCTTACGTTTCCATATTAAAGTGAAGTATAGTACTTAATTTTTTCTTTAATTTTATGCCCATTGGTGTTCCAAAAGTACCTTTTCGGAGTCCTGGAGAGGAAGATGCAGTTTGGGTTGACGTATAGTGCGACTTGTCAGACATATTGGGTCATATGGGACTTACCCGTTTTCTCCCCCGATCGAGATATCCTCTGTTTCACCCCAAAAATATTGTATTGATTTTTCAATCAATCATTCGGAGCGTGAAGTATAATTAGATCAATTTATATTGAGGATCGATATTATCAATTAGAAGAATTTATGGTTGACTTGAACTAAAAAAATAAAGTATTCAGGCTCCGTTCAAAAAATACCAAACAAATTGGTATTGGTAATAGTAATATATGCACAATTACCACTTGTAGCATAGGCAATTCTTATACTTAATTATAGGGGCGACCCAAAATTTTCATGCCAACCAACCAGTATGATGAATACATCGAATAGTTTGGAGGAGGCACGAAAGAAATTGAAAAAAAAAAGTCGTAACAAAAAGAAATGGTACTGAGATCATTTGCCCTATATGAACAAATGGAATTCGGATAGATCTTTCCCCGGGGTAGAACATGAACCTAAAAGAATTGAAAGGACCCATTCGGGAACAAGAAAATGACATCGTAATTTGAATCTCGACTAAACAATACATCAATGAAAGGTTAATTCAATAAGTTCAGTAAATTCTTTTTTTTTTAGGGAAGGGAGCTAAAACTCATGTTTTTTTGAAAAATAGAAGAAAAAAACCCTTCATTAAAAAAACGGAAATCTGTTACAAATACAAAAAAAAAGAAATAGGATTGGAACCGACACATTGATTCTTTTTTCGCAATTTTTTTGAACCGTATGCATTCAAAGATGCACGTACGGTTCCTAAGGGATAGAATTTTGTCCTAATCAACCGACTTTATCGAGAAAGATTACTTTTTTTAGGCCAAGAGGTTGATAGCGAAATCTCAAATCAACTTGTTGGTCTTATGGTATATCTCAGTATAGAAGATAATACTAAGGATATTTATTTGTTTATAAACTCCCCCGGCGGATGGGTAATACCAGGAATAGCCATTTATGATACTATGCAATTTGTTCCCCCCGATGTACATACAATATGCATGGGATTAGCTGCTTCAATGGGATCTTTCATTCTGGTCGGAGGAGAAATTACCAAACGTCTAGCATTCCCTCACGCTTGGCGCCAATGAGTTTTTATTTGAAAAAAAAAAAAAGAAGAAGACTAGGCCTTCGCCATATCGAATATGAATAATAGGTAACAATAGCATGGCACTTCGAGTTCGATATGAACAAACTATTATTGTTTTTCCTAACATGAGATTTTGTATCGAGATAGTAGTATGAAACAAAGGTTATTTCCGATTTGATCTTATGTGTCGGAAGTACATTTCAGCGTCACAAACTACTTTTCTTCCACACCAGAAGTCTCTTTCTGATATTTATGTTACGAAGAAGGAAAGAGTACGAAAAAGAAGAAAAAAAATCATTTTTCTTTATTTGATCGTATCAAAAAGGTACTTTGGGATTGCTAAATCACAGACGAGATAAATATAGAAAGCAACAGAACCATCATAGTATTTTTTTCCTCCTACGATAAGAAAGGAAGGGTGGTAAATGGATCATTCAACGATCTGGATCGGATGTATTCTATCTTTATTCGATAGAATATAAGAGAAGGTAGTAAAAAGGAAATTCCATTGCGGAGCCGTATGCAGTGCACAAAAGAAGCCTGTACGGCTGTTCAATTCTATTTTTTTCTTCTTGTTTTTTATCCCTTATTTTAGCCCAATCATGCGAAATAGAAGAACCGTTCATGCATGATGTTATATCAAGATTATCAGGGTTATGATTCACCAACCTGCTAGTTCTTTTTATGAGGCACAAGCAGGGGAATTTATCCTGGAAGCGGAAGAACTACTGAAACTTCGCGAAACCCTCACAAAGGTTTATGTACAAAGAACGGGCAACCCTTTATGGGTTATATCCGAAGACATGGAAAGGGATGTTTTTATGTCAGCAACAGAAGCCCAAGCTCATGGCATTGTTGATCTTGTAGCGGTTGAAAATAAAAATACTAGGGATCTCATATAAATACATGATTCCATTTAAACCATAATTCTAATTTTCCGCAATTTGATATTGAATGGAAATAATTCATAATCATCAGGTTAAGATCGATCTAAACCAACCCGTTTTATTCTATTATATAGATACGACATGCCAACAATTAAACAACTTATTAGAAACACAAGACAGCCAATAAGAAATATGACAAAATCCCCCGCTCTTCGGGGATGCCCTCAGCGTCGGGGAACATGTACTAGGGTGTATGTGCGACTCGTTTAGATCATGAGTTCGAACAAATAAAACAATTTTTCCAGTACCAAAAAATCGGATAGATAGAGTAGAAAAAAAATAATTTACTATCTAAAAACAAAGATCTATTATATACCTATCTATGATATACCTATATTTTTGTGTATGAAATTTATGGTTTCCATTGGTGCAAATCCAATCGCCTCAATTTGAGATGAGAGGTAATTCCCCATTGGTAGCGAATAGTTATCCATTAAGCGGGGGAAATAGTACTATAACAAAAGAAGCAAAAAGGTTATGTTCCCATTCTTGAAAGAACGGACTAACAAGGTCAGCTACCTAGCCAACTTTCATAATTAAA